GCTAGCGTAGCTTAACATAAAGCATAACACTGAAGATGTTAAGATGAGCCCTAGAAAGCTCCGCAAGCACAAAAGCTTGGTCCTGACTTTACTATCAACTCTAGCCAAACTTACACATGCAAGTATCTGCACCCCGGTGAGAATGCCCTTACAGTTCCCCGCCCGGGAACAAGGAGCTGGTATCAGGCACCTAAAACTTAAAGCCCACGACACCTTGCTTAGCCACACCCCCAAGGGAATTCAGCAGTGATAAACATTAAGCCATAAGTGAAAACTCGACTCAGTCAAGGCTAAGAGGGTCGGTAAAACTCGTGCCAGCCACCGCGGTTATACGAGAGACCCAAGTTGATAAACACCGGCGTAAAGAGTGGTTATGACTAACAATTAAACTAAAGCCGAACGCTCTCAGAGCTGTTATACGCATCCGAAAGTAAGAAGCCCAACCACGAAAGTAGCTTTACACCCCTGAACCCACGAAAGCTAAGATACAAACTGGGATTAGATACCCCACTATGCTTAGCCCTAAACATTGGTAACGCCCCACACCCGTTACTCGCCCGGAAACTACGAGCATCAGCTTAAAACCCAAAGGACTTGGCGGTGCTTTAGATCCACCTAGAGGAGCCTGTTCTAGAACCGATACCCCCCGTTAAACCTCACCCCTCCTTGTTACTTCCGTCTATATACCGCCGTCGTCAGCCTACCCTGTGAAGGTCTAATAGTAAGCAAAATTGGCACAGCCCAGAACGTCAGGTCGAGGTGTAGCATATGGAAGGGGAAGAAATGGGCTACATTCTCTAATCTCAGAGAACACGCACGACATAATGAAAACACATGTCACAAAGGAGGATTTAGTAGTAAGCAGGAAATAGAGAGTTCCGCTGAAATAGGCCCTTAAGCGCGCACACACCGCCCGTCACTCTCCCCAAGCCTACACAAACCCAAATAACCTAAACCCTACTATTGCAAAGGGGAGGCAAGTCGTAACATGGTAAGCGTACCGGAAGGTGCGCTTGGAAAAATCAGAGTATAGCTAAGGCAGAAAAGCATCTCCCTTACACTGAGAAGTCATCCGTGCAAATCGGATTACCCTGACGCCCATCAGCTAGCCCCTCCCCTAAAAACAACAAACCCCCATTAATAACCCCAAACCCACTTTAACTAACCTAAACAAATCATTTTATCCCCTGAGTATAGGCGAAAGAAAAGGAACCATCGGCGCAATAGAAAAAGTACCGCAAGGGAACGCTGAAAGAGAAATGAAATAACCCAGTTAAGCTACAAAAAGCAGAGATCACACCTCGTACCTTTTGCATCATGATTTAGCTAGAAAACCTCAAGCAAAGAGCACTTTAGTTTGATTCCCCGAAACTAGGTGAGCTACTCCAAGACAGCCTATCATTAGGGCCAACCCGTCTCTGTGGCAAAAGAGTGGGAAGAGCTTCGAGTAGAGGTGACAGACCTATCGAACCTAGTTATAGCTGGTTACCTGAGAATTGGATAGAAGTTCAGCCTCTCGGCTTCTTCATCTCCTGGCCCCTACGCCCCCTCTACACCAAAGAACCACCGAGAGAGTTAATCAAAGGGGGTACAGCCCCTTTGATACAAGAAACAACTTTACCAGGAGGATTAAGATCATAATTAAACCAAGGCATAATGTTCTGGTGGGCCTAAAAGCAGCCACCCCCAAAGAAAGCGTTAAAGCTCAGACATACCTCCGCCCGATATCCCGATAACTATTTCTTAATCCCCTAACTCTATCAGGCCGCCCCATGCAGTCATGGGAGCGATCATGCTAAAATGAGTAATAAGAGGGCTACGCCCCTCTCCTTGCACACGTGTAAATCGGAACGAACCCCCACCGAACCTTAACGGCCCCAAAATAAAGAGGGTATTGAACAACAAACCTGCTAACTAGAAAACTATTCACATAAACAACCGTTAACCCCACACTGGTGTGCCCCCAAGGAAAGACTAAAAGAAAAGAGAAGGAACTCGGCAAACATATACGCCTCGCCTGTTTACCAAAAACATCGCCTCTTGCTAAACCCACAAATAAGAGGTCCCGCCTGCCCTGTGACTATAAGTTTAACGGCCGCGGTATTTTAACCGTGCAAAGGTAGCGCAATCACTTGTCCTTTAAATGAAGACCTGTATGAATGGCACGACGAGGGCTTGACTGTCTCCTCTTTCCAGTCAATGAAATTGATCTCCCCGTGCAGAAGCGGGGATTCTCCCATAAGACGAGAAGACCCTATGGAGCTTTAGACACCAAGGCAGACCATGTTAAACACACCCAAACACGGAACCAAACTAAATGATACCTGCCAGATGTCTTTGGTTGGGGCGACCACGGGGAACACGAAACCCCCGCGCGGAACGGAAGCACCTCCTTCTACAACCAAGAGTTCCCACTCCAATAAACAGAATTTCTGACCCATATGATCCGGCAACGCCGATCAACGGACCGAGTTACCCTAGGGATAACAGCGCAATCCCCTTCTAGAGCCCATATCGACAAGGGGGTTTACGACCTCGATGTTGGATCAGGACATCCTAATGGTGCAGCCGCTATTAAGGGTTCGTTTGTTCAACGATTAAAGTCCTACGTGATCTGAGTTCAGACCGGAGTAATCCAGGTCAGTTTCTATCTATGATATGATTCTTTCTAGTACGAAAGGACCGAAAGAAAGAGGCCCATGCTCCCAGTATGCCTCACCCCCACCTGATGAAAACATCTAAAACAGGCAAGAGGGCATACGCCCATGCCTAAGAAAACGGCATGTTGGGGTGGCAGAGCCCGGTTAGTGCTAAAGACCTAAGTCCTTTCCACAGAGGTTCAACTCCTCTCCTCAACTATGATTTCCCTACTCATTACCCACATCCTCAACCCCCTAGCCATTATCGTTCCCGTCCTCCTAGCCGTTGCCTTCCTCACCCTCCTGGAACGAAAAGTACTCGGCTACATACAACTACGAAAAGGCCCAAACATTGTCGGACCCTACGGCCTTCTCCAACCCATTGCTGACGGCGTTAAATTATTTATTAAAGAACCAGTACGACCTTCAACCTCATCCCCATTCCTATTTCTCCTAACCCCCATACTAGCCCTCACCCTTGCCCTAACGTTATGAACCCCAATTCCCCTCCCCCACCCTATAGCAGACCTAAACTTAAGCATCCTATTCATCCTTGCTCTCTCCAGCCTAACCGTATATTCAATTCTTGGATCAGGCTGAGCATCCAATTCAAAATACGCACTAATCGGGGCCCTCCGAGCTGTCGCCCAGACTATCTCATACGAAGTAAGCCTCGGATTAATCCTCCTGAATATTATTATTTTCACAGGCGGATTCACACTACAAACTTTCAACATCACCCAAGAAAGCATCTGGCTAATTCTACCCGCCTGACCCCTAGCTGCAATATGATACATTTCAACCCTAGCCGAAACCAACCGTGCCCCTTTCGACCTAACCGAAGGAGAATCCGAACTAGTCTCAGGCTTCAACGTAGAATACGCAGGGGGCCCCTTCGCGCTATTCTTCCTAGCAGAATACTCCAATATCCTGCTCATAAACACCCTCTCTGCCACTCTCTTCCTAGGAGCCTCACACATCCCCGCACTCCCAGAACTCACTGCAATCAACCTAGCAACAAAAGCAGCCCTACTATCTGTCCTTTTCCTTTGAGTCCGAGCATCCTACCCTCGATTCCGATACGACCAACTAATACACCTTATCTGAAAAAACTTCCTCCCACTCACATTGGCCATGGTCATCTGACATCTCTCACTCCCAATCGCATTCGCAGGCCTACCTCCCCACCTATAACCCGGAGCTGTGCCTGAAGTAAAGGACCACTTTGATAGAGTGAACCATGGGGGTTAAAATCCCCCCAACTCCTTTTAGGAAAAGGGGAATTGAACCCCACCCGGAGAGCTCAAAACTCTCAGTGCATCCACTACACCACTTCCTAGTAAAGTCAGCTAATTAAGCTTTTGGGCCCATACCCCAAAAATGTTGGTTAAACCCCCTCTTTTACTGATGAACCCCATTGTCCTCTCCGCCCTATTAATAGGCCTAGGTTTAGGGACTACAATCACATTCGCAAGCTCTCACTGACTGCTTGCCTGAATAGGACTTGAAGTTAATACCCTCGCTATCCTCCCCCTCATAGCACGACACCATCACCCACGGGCGGTAGAGGCTACCACCAAATACTTCCTTACTCAAGCAACTGCAGCCGCCACATTACTCTTTGCAAGCATTACAAACGCCTGACTAACTGGACAATGAGACATCCTACAAATAAATCACCCTCTCCCCACCACCATAATAATCTTTGCTCTCGCCTTAAAAGTTGGTCTCGCTCCCCTCCACTCATGACTCCCCGAAGTCCTTCAAGGCCTAGACCTAACTACCGGGCTAATCCTATCAACCTGACAAAAACTTGCCCCTTTCGCCCTCCTACTACAAACCCAACCCACTAACTCTACTATTCTAATCACCCTAGGACTAGCATCCACCCTCATTGGGGGCTGAGGAGGACTTAACCAAACCCAACTACGAAAAATCCTAGCCTACTCTTCAATCGCCCACCTCGGCTGAATAGTACTAGTCCTACAATTCTCCCCACACTTAACCCTCCTAACCCTAATCGTCTACATTATCCTGACATCCTCAACATTCCTTGTATTCAAGCTAACCAACACCACCACCATTAACTCACTCGCCTCCGCCTGAGCAAAAAACCCCATCATCACAGCACTCATGCCCCTCCTACTCCTCTCCCTCGCCGGCCTCCCCCCACTAACTGGCTTCGCCCCAAAGTGACTCATCCTGCAAGAACTGACCAACCAAGACCTTGCTCTCACCGCCACCTTAGCTGCTCTAACCGCCCTTCTCAGCCTCTACTTCTATCTACGACTCTCATACGCGATAACCCTCACCATATTCCCCAACAACCAAACAGGCTCCACCCCATGACGCCTCCTTTCCCAACAACACACTCTCCCCCTAGCCCTCTCACTTACTGCCTCCATTACCCTCCTACCACTCACCCCTACTCTTACCGCCCTACCAACCCTCTAAGAGACTTAGGATAACACCTAGACCAAGAGCCTTCAAAGCCCTCAGTGGGAGTGAGAATCTCCCAGTCTCTGTAAGACTTGCGGGACACTACCCCACATCTCCTGCATGCAAAACAGACACTTTAATTAAGCTAAAGCCTTCCTAGATAGGCAGGCCTCGATCCTACAACCTCTTAGTTAACAGCTAAGCGCTCAAACCAGAGAGCATCTATCTAACTTTCCCCCGCCTGTCAAACAAGACAAAGGCGGGGGAAAGCCCCGGCAGGCAATTAGCCTACTACTTAAGATTTGCAATCTAATATGTTAAACACCTCGGAGCTTGGTAGAAAGAGGACTCAAACCTCTGTCTGTGGGGCTACAATCCACCGCTTAAACCTCAGCCATCCTACCTGTGGCAATCACACGTTGATTTTTCTCGACTAATCACAAAGACATCGGCACCCTCTATCTAGTATTTGGTGCTTGAGCCGGCATAGTAGGCACAGCACTAAGCCTGCTTATCCGAGCAGAGCTAAACCAACCAGGCGCTCTCCTTGGAGACGACCAGATTTATAATGTAATTGTTACAGCACATGCGTTCGTAATAATTTTCTTTATAGTCATGCCAGTAATGATCGGGGGCTTTGGAAATTGACTAATCCCACTAATAATCGGCGCCCCAGACATGGCTTTCCCTCGAATGAACAACATAAGCTTCTGACTCCTTCCCCCCTCATTCCTCCTGCTCCTCGCCTCTTCCGGAGTAGAAGCTGGTGCTGGAACTGGCTGAACTGTTTACCCGCCGCTAGCCAGCAACCTGGCACATGCAGGCGCATCTGTAGACCTGACTATTTTCTCCCTACATTTAGCAGGTATCTCCTCAATTCTAGGGGCTATTAACTTTATCACAACAATTATTAACATAAAACCCCCCGCCATTTCCCAATATCAAACCCCCCTGTTCGTCTGAGCCGTCCTAATTACGGCTGTCCTCTTACTCCTTTCACTTCCCGTCCTCGCCGCGGGCATTACTATGCTACTTACAGATCGAAATCTAAACACCACCTTTTTCGACCCGGCAGGAGGAGGAGACCCAATTCTCTATCAACACCTATTCTGATTCTTTGGCCACCCAGAAGTGTACATTCTTATTCTCCCCGGGTTCGGAATAATCTCACACATTGTTGCCTACTATTCCGGTAAAAAAGAACCCTTCGGCTATATGGGCATGGTCTGAGCAATAATAGCAATCGGCCTTCTAGGCTTTATTGTATGAGCCCACCACATGTTTACAGTCGGCATGGACGTAGACACACGAGCCTACTTCACATCAGCCACAATAATTATCGCAATTCCAACAGGCGTTAAGGTCTTCAGCTGACTTGCAACCCTTCACGGAGGATCTATCAAATGGGAAACACCTCTCCTATGAGCCCTTGGGTTTATTTTCCTCTTTACAGTAGGAGGACTAACAGGGATTATCCTAGCTAATTCCTCCCTAGACATTGTACTTCACGACACATACTATGTAGTTGCCCACTTCCACTACGTACTTTCTATAGGAGCCGTATTTGCCATCGTTGCTGCTTTCGTCCACTGATTCCCTCTACTTACAGGCTATACCCTCCACAGCACTTGAACAAAAATCCACTTCGGGGTCATGTTCGCTGGAGTCAACCTCACTTTCTTCCCCCAACACTTCCTTGGCCTGGCCGGAATGCCACGACGATATTCCGACTACCCAGATGCCTACACTCTATGAAACACAGTTTCCTCTATCGGATCACTCGTGTCACTCGTGGCAGTAATTATATTCCTATTCATCATTTGAGAGGCTTTTGTAGCTAAACGTGAAGTACTCTGAGTAGAGTTTACTGCAACCAATGTGGAGTGACTACATGGCTGCCCTCCCCCTTACCACACATTCGAAGAACCCGCATTCGTCCAAGTCCAAACAAACTAACGAGAAAGGAAGGAGTCGAACCTCCATGGGCTGATTTCAAGCCAGCTACATAACCGCTCTGTCACTTTCTTCTTAAGACACTAGTAAAGCCGATATTACACTGCCTTGTCAAGGCAGAATCGTGGGTTAAACCCCCGCGTGTCTTGGACAACTAATGGCACATCCCGCACAACTAGGATTTCAAGATGCAGCTTCACCTGTTATAGAAGAACTTCTACATTTTCATGACCACGCCCTGATGATTGTATTCCTAATTAGTACAACGGTACTTTACATCATTGTGGCCATGGTTACCACCAAACTTACAGACAAGTACGTTCTAGACTCCCAAGAAATTGAAATTATCTGAACCATCCTCCCAGCAATCATCCTCATCATAATCGCCCTCCCCTCTCTCCGCATCCTCTATCTTATAGACGAAATCAACGACCCCCACCTTACAATCAAAGCCATAGGCCACCAATGATATTGAAGCTACGAATACACTGACTATGAAGACCTTGGCTTTGACTCGTACATAGTACCCACACAAGACCTCACCCCTGGCCAATTCCGGCTCCTAGAAACAGACCATCGAATAGTGATCCCGGTCGAATCCCCCATCCGAATCCTAATTTCTGCCGAAGACGTCCTTCACTCTTGAGCAGTCCCATCCCTAGGGGTGAAAATAGACGCTGCCCCCGGCCGCCTAAACCAGACAGCTTTCATCGCATCCCGACCAGGAGTGTTCTACGGACAATGCTCTGAAATCTGCGGAGCAAACCACAGCTTCATGCCTATCGTAGTAGAAGCAGTCCCTCTAGAGCACTTTGAAAATTGATCATCCCTAATACTTGAAGACGCCTCGCTAAGAAGCTAAAATCGGGCATAGCGTTAGCCTTTTAAGCTAAAGACTGGTGGCCCCCAACCACCCCTAGCGACATGCCCCAACTTAACCCCGCGCCCTGATTTGCCATTCTAGTCTTCTCCTGACTAGTTTTTCTAATCACCATTCCCCCAAAAATCACAGCCCACACTTTTCCAAACGAACCTACCCTACAAAGCACAGAAAAATCCAAAACAGAACCCTGAACCTGACCATGACACTAAGCTTTTTCGACCAATTCATGAGCCCCACATTCATAGGCATCCCACTGATAGCCCTTGCCCTCACCCTACCCTGAATCCTCTACCCCACCCCCTCAGCCCGATGACTAAATAACCGTCTACTAACCCTTCAAGGCTGATTCATCAACCGATTCACCCACCAACTCCTTACCCCCCTAAACCTAGGAGGCCACAAATGAGCCCTCCTACTAACTTCACTAATGCTTTTCCTAGTGACCCTTAACATGCTCGGCCTCCTTCCCTACACCTTTACCCCAACTACCCAACTATCCCTCAACCTAGGCCTTGCAGTCCCCCTCTGACTAGCAACAGTAATCATTGGAATACGCAATCAACCAACAGTTGCCCTAGGACACTTCCTACCAGAAGGAACCCCAACCCTCCTCATCCCTGTCTTAATTGTCATCGAAACAATTAGCCTCTTTATCCGCCCCCTGGCCCTAGGAGTCCGACTCACAGCTAATCTCACAGCTGGCCACCTATTAATTCAACTTATTGCTACAGCTGCCTTCACCCTCCTCCCGCTAATGCCTACCGTGGCAATCCTTACAGCCACCCTCCTCTTCCTCCTAACCCTGCTAGAAGTTGCTGTAGCAATAATTCAAGCCTACGTCTTCGTTCTCCTTCTAAGCCTCTACCTTCAAGAAAACGTCTAATGGCCCACCAAGCACACGCATACCACATAGTTGACCCCAGCCCCTGACCACTTACAGGTGCAGTTGCCGCCTTACTAATAACATCAGGTCTCGCAATCTGATTCCACTTCCACTCAACCACATTAATTGTTCTTGGAACAGCTCTCCTGCTTCTACCAATACTCCAATGATGACGAGATATCGTACGAGAAGGACATTCCAAGGACACCCACACTCCCCCAGTCCAAAAAGGACTCCGATATGGAATGATCTTATTTATTACCTCAGAAGTCTTCTTCTTCCTAGGATTCTTTTGAGCTTTCTACCACTCAAGCCTAGCCCCCACCCCAGAATTAGGAGGATGCTGACCCCCCATGGGAGTCACTACACTAGACCCATTTGAAGTCCCCCTTCTCAATACAGCTGTCCTACTCGCCTCAGGAGTAACAGTTACTTGAGCCCACCACAGCATCATAGAAGGAGAACGAAAACAAGCAATTCACTCCCTTACACTAACCATTCTTCTTGGTTTCTACTTCACTATCCTCCAAGCCATAGAGTACTACGAAGCCCCCTTCACAATCGCAGATGGAGTCTACGGCTCCACATTCTTCGTAGCAACGGGCTTCCACGGCCTACATGTTATTATTGGATCTACATTTCTAGCCGTCTGCTTGCTCCGACAAATTCGATACCACTTCACATCAGAACACCACTTTGGATTTGAAGCAGCTGCCTGATATTGACACTTCGTAGACGTTGTCTGACTATTCCTATACATCTCCATCTACTGATGAGGCTCATAATCTTTCTAGTACTAACGTTAGTATAGGTGACTTCCAATCACTAGATCTTGGTTAAAATCCAAGGAAAGATAATGAACTTAGTCATAACTGTTATTACCATCACCGTCGCACTATCTACCATCCTAGCTATTGTCGCATTCTGACTCCCCCAAATAAGCCCAGACTATGAAAAACTCTCCCCCTACGAATGCGGCTTTGACCCACTTGGCTCCGCCCGACTCCCCTTTTCCCTCCGTTTTTTCCTCGTAGCCATCCTCTTCCTCCTGTTCGACTTAGAAATTGCTTTACTTCTACCCCTCCCATGAGGCGACCAACTACCTTCCCCCCTCCTCACCTTCCTATGAGCCGCAGCTGTCCTGATTCTCCTCACCCTCGGCCTAATCTATGAATGACTTCAAGGTGGCCTAGAATGAGCAGAATAGGCAGTTAGTTTAACAAATAACACTTGATTTCGGCTCAAGAGCTTGTGGTTCAAGTCCACAACTACCTAATGACCCCCGTCCACTTTACCTTCTCATCTGTCTTCCTACTAGGACTCACAGGACTAGCCTTTCACCGAACACACCTTCTCTCCGCCCTACTATGTCTAGAAGGAATGATACTCTCTTTATTCATTGCCCTCTCCTTATGAACCCTCCAACTCAACGCAACAAACTTCTCAGCCTCCCCTATGCTCCTCCTGGCCTTCTCCGCCTGCGAAGCAAGTGCCGGCCTAGCGCTGCTAGTTGCCACCGCCCGCACTCACGGAACTGACCACCTTCAAAACCTAAACCTCCTACAATGCTAAAACTTCTAATCCCCACCCTCATGCTTGTACCAACCACCTGAATAGCCTCCCCCAAATGACTCTGACCCACCACACTCCTGCACAGCCTACTCATTGCTTTAGCTAGCCTTACCTGCTTGAAAAATACATCAGAAACAGGCTGATATTTCCTTGGCCCCCATATAGCCACAGACCCCCTCTCAACACCCCTCCTAATCCTCACCTGCTGGCTTCTTCCCCTCATGATCCTTGCAAGCCAAAACCACACAGCCCTAGAACCAATCAACCGACAACGCACATATATTACCCTTCTGACCTCTTTACAGATCTTCCTAATCATAGCCTTCACTGCTACAGAACTCATTATGTTCTACGTCATGTTTGAAGCCACCCTCATCCCGACCCTATTCCTCATCACTCGATGAGGGAACCAAGCAGAACGACTAAACGCAGGCATCTACTTCCTATTCTACACACTAGCTGGCTCCCTGCCCCTCCTCGTCGCCCTGCTTCTACTCCAAAATAACGCAGGAACCCTCTCACTCCTAACCATCCAGTATTCCAACCCCTTCCCCCTACTCACCTTCGCAGATAAAATCTGATGAGCAGGCTGCTTACTAGCATTCCTAGTAAAAATACCACTATACGGCCTCCACCTTTGACTCCCCAAAGCACATGTAGAGGCCCCCGTCGCAGGCTCCATAGTACTTGCTGCCGTCCTCTTAAAACTAGGAGGTTATGGTATAATCCGAATACTAACTATTCTAGAACCCGCTACCAAAGAACTAAGCTACCCATTCATTATCTTCGCCCTCTGAGGAGTCGTCATAACCGGCTCAATCTGCCTACGCCAAACTGACTTAAAATCCCTCATTGCCTACTCATCTGTCAGCCACATAGGCCTAGTAGTAGGGGGGATTCTAATCCAAACCCCATGAGGCCTCACCGGAGCCCTAATCCTAATAATCGCCCACGGACTGACATCCTCAGCCCTATTCTGCTTAGCCAACACCAACTACGAACGCACCCACAGCCGAACAATAGTTCTAGCACGAGGCCTACAAATGGCCCTGCCACTAATAGCATCGTGATGATTTATCGCCAGCCTCGCCAACCTAGCTCTTCCCCCTCTCCCAAATCTCATAGGTGAACTAATAATCATCACCTCTCTATTTAACTGATCCTGATGATCCATCGCCTTAACCGGCGCCGGCACATTAATCACCGCAAGCTACTCCCTCTACATATTCCTCATGACTCAACGAGGCCCGCTACCCGCACACATTATTGCACTAGAACCATCCCACTCCCGAGAGCACCTTCTAATCACCCTTCACCTACTCCCTTTAATTCTCCTCATTCTCAAGCCAGAACTAATCTGAGGATGAACTGCTTGCAGACATAGTTTAACATAAAACATTAGATTGTGATTCTAAAAATGGGGGTGAGACTCCCTCTTTCTGCCGAGAGAGGCTTGCTAGCAACGAAGACTGCTAATCTTCGTCACCTCGGTTGAATCCCCAGGCTCACTCGCAAATGCTTTTAAAGGATAACAGCTCATCCGTTGGTCTTAGGAACCAAAAACTCTTGGTGCAAATCCAAGTAAAAGCTATGCACCCCACCTCATTAATAATAACATCAAGCCTAATCACCATCTTTATCCTACTTCTATACCCCGTACTAACGACCCTCAATCCAAACCCACAAAAAGAAGGCTGGGCCCTCTCACAAGTAAAAACAGCAGTAAAACTAGCCTTCTTTATCAGCCTCCTTCCCCTATCCCTCTTCCTGAACGAAGGAACTGAAACAATCATCACCAACTGAAGCTGAATAAACACCACAACCTTTGACGTAAACATCAGCTTTAAATTCGACCACTACTCAATTATTTTTACCCCCGTCGCCCTATACGTAACATGATCTATTCTCGAATTCGCATCCTGGTACATACACGCAGACCCCTTTATAAATCGATTCTTCAAATACCTACTTATTTTCCTAGTCGCCATAATCACTCTAGTTACAGCCAATAACATATTCCAACTTTTCATCGGATGAGAAGGAGTAGGTATCATATCATTCCTCCTAATCGGCTGATGATACGGCCGTGCAGACGCAAACACCGCAGCCCTGCAAGCCGTAGTTTACAATCGAGTCGGAGACATTGGACTAATTTTTACCATGGCCTGAATCGCAACAAACCTTAACTCATGAGAGATACAACAAGTATTCACAGCCGCTAAAAACCTAGACCTTACTTTACCCTTATTAGGCCTCATTATCGCCGCCACTGGTAAATCCGCCCAATTTGGACTTCACCCGTGACTCCCCTCCGCCATGGAAGGCCCCACACCGGTATCTGCCCTACTGCACTCAAGCACAATAGTCGTCGCAGGAATCTTCCTCCTAATCCGAATCAGCCCCCTGATAGAAAACAATCAAACCGCCCTGACCATCTGCCTTTGCCTAGGAGCACTAACCACCCTCTTCACCGCTACTTGTGCCCTTACCCAAAACGACATCAAAAAAATCATTGCTTTCTCCACATCCAGTCAACTAGGCTTAATAATAGTAACCATTGGACTAAACCAACCCCAACTTGCCTTCCTCCACATCTGCACACACGCCTTCTTCAAAGCAATACTTTTCCTATGCTCCGGCTCAATTATTCACAGCCTAAACGATGAACAGGACATCCGAAAAATAGGAGGCATGCACTACCTCACACCCTTTACATCCTCCTGCCTGACCATCGGCAGCTTAGCTCTCACAGGCACTCCTTTCCTAGCAGGTTTCTTCTCTAAAGATGCAATCATCGAAGCACTAAACACATCACACCTCAACGCCTGAGCCCTCACTCTAACCCTCTTAGCCACCTCCCTCACAGCTATTTATAGCTTACGAGTAGTTTTCTTTGTATCCATGGGTTACCCTCGATTCAACCCTCTATCCCCTATTAATGAAAATAACCCTGCCGTAATCAACCCAATCAAACGCCTTGCATGGGGCAGCATCATTGCTGGACTTCTAATCACCTCAAACATTGTCCCCCTTAAAACACCAGTCATAACCATGCCCCCTACACTCAAACTAGCCGCCCTCCTTGTTACCATTACTGGCCTCCTCCTAGCCCTAGAACTAGCTTCGCTAACAAACAAACAATTCAAACCCACACCTAAACTAATTCCCCACCACTTCTCTAATATGCTTGGCTACTTCCCAATGATCATCCATCGCTTCACACCCAAACTCAATCTAGTTTTAGGGCAAACAATCGCCACCCAAATAATCGACCAAACCTGACTAGAAAAATCAGGCCCTAAAGCCGTAGCCTCCTCCAACATTCCCCTCATTACAACAACAAGCAACATTCAACAAGGAATAATTAAAACATATCTAACCTTATTCCTCCTCACCCTTGCACTAGCAACAGTCCTACTCACCTTCTAAACCGCCCGAAGAGTCCCACGACCCAACCCACGCGTTAACTCCAACACCACAAACAAAGTAAGAAGTAAAACCCACGCACTAACCGCTAACATACCCCCTCCCAATGAATATATCACCGCAACTCCTCCAACATCACCTCGGGACACAGAAAACTCACCTAACTCATCCGCCGGCACTCAAGAAACTTCATACCACCCACCTAAAAACAGACCAGAAACCAAGGCCACTACCACCGCGTATGCTAACATGCTCCCCCCAACAGATCAATCCCCCCAACTCTCAGGATAAGGCTCAGCAGCCAACGCTGCCGAGTACGCGAACACTACCAACATCCCCCCTAAATAAATCAAAAACAAAATTAAAGACAAAAAAGAGCCCCCATGACCTACCAATACCCCACACCCCAATCCCGCCACAACTACCAGCCCCAGAGCGGCAAAATAAGGGGACGGGTTAGAAGCTACTGCAACTAACCCCAACACTAACCCAAACAAAAACAGAAACATAAAATAAGTCATAATTCTCGCCAGGACTTTAACCAAGACCAATGGTATGAAAAACCACCGTTGTATTCAACTACAAGAACCTCAATGGCCAGCCTACGCAAAACTCACCCCATCCTAAAAATTGCAAATGACGCAGTCGTCGACCTACCCACTCCCTCTAACATCTCAGCCTGATGAAACTTTGGCTCCCTCCTAGGCCTCTGCCTAATCTCCCAAATTCTCACAGGCCTCTTTCTTGCTATACATTACACCTCAGACATCGCCACAGCCTTTTCATCCGTCGCACACATCTGCCGAGATGTGAACTACGGCTGACTAATCCGAAACCTCCACGCTAATGGTGCCTCCTTCTTCTTCATCTGCATTTACCTTCACATCGGACGAGGGCTATACTACGGCTCCTACCTTTATAAAGAAACATGAAACATTGGAGTAATCCTCCTCCTTTTAGTAATGATAACCGCCTTCGTAGGCTACGTCCTTCCCTGAGGACAAATATCATTCTGAGGAGCAACAGTCATTACAAACCTTCTTTCTGCTATCCCCTATGTTGGCAACACATTAGTACAATGAATCTGAGGAGGATTTTCAGTAGACAACGCCACCCTCACACGTTTCTTTGCCTTCCACTTTCTATTCCCCTTTGGTATCCTAGCTGCAACCGTCATTCACCTGCTCTTCCTCCACGAGACAGGATCAAACAACCCTCTAGGACTAAGCTCAGACTCAGATAAAATCTCCTTCCACCCATACTTCTCCTACAAAGACCTTCTAGGTTTCGCAATTGTTCTCCTCGCACTAACCTCCCTCGCACTATTTTCACCTAACCTCTTAGGAGACCCCGATAACTTCACCCCCGCCAACCCTCTTGTTACTCCCCCACACATCAAGCCAGAGTGATATTTCCTCTTCGCATACGCCATTCTCCGCTCAATCCCAAACAAGCTAGGAGGGGTTCTAGCATTGCTAGCCTCCATCCTTGTACTAATAATCGTACCTCTCCTCCACACATCGAAACAACAAGCCCTAACCTTCCGACCCGCCACCCAATTCCTATTCTGAGCCCTCGTCGCAAATGTTATAATCCTAACTTGAATCGGAGGCATACCCGTTGAACACCCATTCATTATTATTGGCCAAGTTGCATCCTTCCTCTACTTCTTCCTATTCCTAGTTCTGGCCCCAATAACTGCATGAATGGAAAACAAGGCCCTTGACTGATCGTGCACTAGTAGCTCAGTCTTTAGAGCGCCGACCTTGTAAGCCGGACGTCAGGGGTTAAAATCCCCTCTATTGCTCAAAGAAGACGGACTTTAACCGTCACCACTAACTCCCAAAGCTAGCATTCTAATTTAAACTGTTCTTTGACCTTAAATATCTTGTACATATATGTATTTACACCATATAATATATAGTAACCATTAATAATATTAATGGTATTATGACATAAATGTTTAATAACCATTTTAAATATTTAGACCAGCATGCTCGGAAAACATTAAAAATTACGAGTTGCAGTAAAATGTTTTAAATTGCATTATTTATAACTACTACAAAACTGAGCATGAATTCAAGATTGATAGTTATTTATGAATTAAGATTAGATATGCATTAAATGGTTTGGTGATAAAGTTTACATCTTTGTCAACAGTATATGTTAAAAGTTTGATTTGTATGCAGTAAGAGACCAGCAACTGTTGATTAATAAATGCATGTTATTATTGAAGGTGAGGGACAAGTGATTTTGGGGGTTTCACAATTTGAATTATTCCTGGCATTTGGTTCCTATTTCAGGGGCAAAAGAAATGGTAACAATCCTATGTCAATATTATTTATTGCATAAGTTAATGGTGAGGTACATATGGCGCGATTACCCACCATGCCGAGCATTATTTCCATAGGGCATTCATATCTTTTTCTGTTCTCCTTTCATTTGACATTTCAGAGTGCATACAGTACATGCCTAAGGATAAGGTTGAACATAAAATATTCTTGCCTGGGTAAATAAACAGTTGAATGGTGAAAAGATTATGGATAAAGAATTGCATATTAGGATGTCAGGAGCATAATAGATCATTATACACTTAAAATATCCATATTTACGCCCCGGGGTAAAATTTTCACGTTAAAACCCCCCTACCCCCCTACTCCCCCGAGATCGCTTACACTCCTGAAAACCCCCGTAAACAGGAAAACCTCGAACTGAATATTTCAAACCCAAAATACATCTATTTACAGTATTAAAATCACTTCCTAC